TCCGATTTTCTTTAAGACTCAATCTTCATGGGGAGATGGGATAAAAAGTTCGTGGAAAGCATGTGGTGAAAGCGGGGGATCCGACACACCAAACCCCGCGAAGGGTAATGATCTCCGTATAAGAGAGGATTCGAAAAATCCAAAACCGAAAGATCCCGAATCATTAGATTCGGATGATACAAATCCTGATGATTCGGCTTCGAATTGCTTTAATGATATGAATCTGGTTGATTCCGGTTCGAAAGATCAAAAATCGACTGATGGGGATCCGGTTCGGGGGGATTCGAAAAATCCAAAACCGAAAGATCCCGAATCTAATGTATCGGATGATACACATCCTGATGATCCGAATCATCGGGATGGATCTGATTCGGATCCTAAGCATTCGTATCCTAGGGGTACTCCTCCCCACATTGTGGGTTTGTGGGTTCTATGCGAAGATTGTGAGCAATTAAATTATAAAAGATTGTTAAAAGAACGAAATAATATGTGTGAACACTGTGAATATCATTTCACAATGAATAGTCCAGAAAGAATCGAATTTTTGATCGACACCGGTACTTGGCATCCTATCGATGAAGACATGGCATCTCCGGATCCCGATCCTTCTGAATCGGATTCGGAGGAGGTTTCAGAAGATCCTTCTAAATATGAATGCACGCTTGAAGACCTTCGAAAAGAGATTTCTTTGATCCAAAAGGCGATTCGGAAGAAGATTTCAGAAAGATCTTTTGAATCGGATTCGGAGGAGGTTTCAGAAGATCCTTTTGAATCGGATTCGGAGGAGGTTTCGGAAGATCCTTTTGAATCGGATTCGGAGGAGGTTTCAGAAAGATCTTTTGAATCGGATTCGGAGGAGGTTTCAGAAGATCCTTTTGAATCGGATTCGGGGGAGGAGGACACGCCCTATGAAGATCGTCTTGATTTTTATCGAAAAAAGACAGGATTAAATGAGGCTGTTCAAACAGGCGTAGGTCAACTAAATGGTATTCCCGTAGCTTTTGGGATTATGGAGTTTGAGTTTATGGGGGGCAGTATGGGATCCGTAGTTGGAGAGAAAATCGCCCGTTTGGTTGAGTACGCTATCAATCAATCTCTACCTCTTATTATAGTGTGCGCTTCGGGTGGGGCGCGAATGCAAGAAGGAAGTTTGAGCTTGATGCAAATGGCTAAAATATCATGTGCCCTATTGGATTATGATCAATTCAATAGCAAGTTAGTATATATATCAATCCTTGCATCTCCTACTACTGGTGGGGTAACAGCTAGTTTTGGTACGTTGGCAGATCTCATTTTTGCCGAGCCCAATTCCTACATTGCATTTGCGGGTAAAAGAGTAATTGAAGAAACATTGAAGCAACCAATACCCGAAGGTTCACAAGAGGCTGAACCTTTATTCGAGAAGGGCATGTTGGACCAAATCATACCACGTAAACTTTTAAAACACGGTCTGACTGATTTTTTGCAGTTCCACGGCTTCAATCCTTTGAATTCCAATTCAATCAAGTAGAGCGCGCTAAATTCCATTATTTTATTTGTAGGAAACAAGTAGTTAGCTTATCGGAATCAAAGTAAATAAGAATGGAATTTTCTTTGGTGACCTAAGATCTAAGTGATAGAATAAGTCCAAGGAATATAGAACTAAATAAATGGACTTATTCTATCACTTAGATATCTAGATACTTATATCTTTAATAATAAGTACGAATTCATAATAATTACAATTCTTAATTATAACTTAATTATAATTAGTATAAATAAAAAATAGGATATTAAAAATAAAATAATAACAGGTACAAATAGTAAATCGAGGTACCCATTTTATGACAACTTTCAATTTTCCCTCTATTTTTGTGCCTTTAGTAGGCCTAGTATTTCCGGCAATGGCAATGGCTTCTTTATTTCTTTATGTTCAAAAAAACAAGATTGTTTAGATCTGAGGGGACAAAATTTCATCCGTTTTTTTTTTGAAACTTAGACTTGTAACATAACACAGATTTTTATTTCGGGAAATATGGTATAACATGTGATTTCCGGCGAACATAAAGGAAAAAGCTCTTCTGCCTACAGAAAATGATCTATGGGTAAATGAATTCTAGCTAGTTTCAAATAGATCAGGGGCGCTGGATGCCTAAAATGTAAAGTTGGTGGATCTAAAAGTTGGTGGATCTATATGTATATTGGGATCATATGAAGGGTATGTTATTAGTTTAGATTTAACCAATTTGATGAATTACTCCTAAAAGTTCACATCAAACTAGTACTAGTTCACATCAAACTAGTGCTAGTTGATGAGAGTTCCTTCGGAAACAAAAGAAATAAAGTCAAAATCATTGGGGGTATTCTCTCAATTCGAATAAAATGAAATTGGAGCAAGTATGAATTGGCGATCAAAACGGTTATGGTTAGAACTTATAGCGGGGGCTCGAAAACTAAGTAATTTTTTCTGGGCCCTTACCGTTTTTTTAGGTTCATTAGGATTCTTATTGGTTGGAACTTC